GTTTTCGTTGCTTGCTTGCAAGGTCAACGTCATTTAGACATTGGACGCTGACGCGAGACGAAGCGGTTAGTGTACCAAGCTTGGAACTTTCACGGCTCAACTCCATGAATTGTTCAAGGGTCAAACCGTCAAGCATGGTAAGGACATACCTTCAATGAAGAAAGCAAAGCTTAGTTTGCTTAAATTCATTAAAGTGAAAGAAAAAAAAGGGTGCTTAGGTTAGAGTTTCGTTCCGTCAGCTTCAAAGCGACCTTCAAGTTAGGCCATGGACGGTTGTTACGTTATGTCGTAGTGTTAGTTAGCGTTAGTTAGCTTAGTAAACGCTTACCGTCCCGTTATAAAGTAAGTCCTTGTCCGTCCCAACAAGCAAGAAAGAGAAAGAACACCCATGTAACTGTGTAATAACTCCCCAGGATGGAAGCAAGCGATAGACCTTGACGCTGTCCTTTATGTAGGGACGGACTAACCAGGGTTGTAGACCCGGGCTACACAAGCCAGGTTTGGTTAGTCCAAGCCTGGTGTACGTTAGCCATTGCACCGCTTGTTTGTTTGTTGGTTCCTCTCATGCACTTCTGGATCTCTTGTTCTTGGTAGCGCCCCTGTGCTTTCGTACACGAGCCTGTTCTATCGCTTGCTATTCGCCTTGCCCCCTTTACAACATAGGGTGATCGGATCAGATAGCCCTTCACTTCAACCCTCTTCTTGTCTTCCTGGAGGTATGGCTGAGTGGCTTAAGGCATTGGTTTGCTAAATCGACATACAAGAAGATGGGTTCGAATCCCATTTCCTCCGGCACGGAAGTGGAACGGGCGGGCGAAATCACGTGAGAGAAAGAACCTCTTGGTGGAGTCCCCCGGAGGACAGAATAGCACTACTTAGTGACTAGGAGCGGAGAGCCTCTTTCTTTTTCTTGGTGGCGTCTATACGAAGAACACCTGACCGAACGAGGGCCGGCCAGGGACTGGACGGCTCTCGGTTCTTGAGCAAGCTCCTCCACTGCGGTAGGGCGCTATTCGATGAAGAAAAGAAACTTTAGGAAAGTGGTTCAGGTAGCTCAGCTGGTTAGAGCAAAGGACTGAAAATCCTTGTGTCAGTGGTTCGAATCCACTTCTAAGCGGGCGAAGGGTCGCCATAGGTGAGGTAGCCGGGAGCGAGCCGGATTTCAAAATTAAAGTGAAAGAGGTGGAGTAAGTTCGAGTTTTCTAAAAGCGGTTGATTACTTTTCTCATTCCTAACGTCAGGTTCTCGCGTCCCTGTGCCCAGCGTAGAAAACGGAAGTGCGCTCCTGCGCCCCTAACAGTAAAGGGGCCTGACGGAACTACATGAAACTGAAGTTCGGAACTACTTAAACGGATTCGCGGCAATTCGTTAGTCTTAGTCAAGGGCGCTCAAGAATTCGTTAGTTTAAACTATTGAATTGCGAGTTGAGGCCCGCAATCCATTAAAGAGCAATTCGTTAATAAACGTCAAGAACCCGAATTCATTTCATAGTGCCGGAATTGCTCTTGCTTCTTCGGCCCGTTTGCTGGGCGAGTTCGGTTCTAGTGTTCATCGATCGGGTGGTCCGTCCCGGGGGGGTGAGACGAGGTGTAGCGCAGTCTGGTCAGCGCATCTGTTTTGGGTACAGAGGGCCATAGGTTCGAATCCTGTCACCTTGATGTGGCCACCTTGATGTGGCGAAAAAGATTGATTGTTCGAAAATGCCATGACAATTCTTAAGAGGTGTAGATCTTTAGGGATATACACATAAAAGAGCTATAGATCTTTAGGGATATACACACAAAAGTGGTGTTGACCTATGAGTGCGCCTAAAAATAAAAGAGGTATAGATCTTTAGGCACAAAAAAGTTGTGTAGACCTTACCTCTAACGACGAATAATAGTAAAACTAATAAAATAAAATCAAATCATGCTTATCTTGAGAAAAAACCCTGGGACTGCCCTACCCATGTTAGGGATTTCTAATAATCGAGTGTTACGTGGATTTCATACTTTTAATGTGAGCGGATTTGGATTGAAAACTTTGGATGTTAGAAGATTTGGATTTAAAACTAGAGATGTCAGCAGCATTGCTATTATGTTAAGAAACTCAGATTGTGGTGTCTTGGATAGTTGGGGTTCGGGGTATAAAAATAATAGGTTTTATTCATCAAATTCAGACATTAATGATAAATCTAATTCTAATATAATGTCCAAATATTATGGTTATTGGGAATACGTGCAGAGACTTCTCGTATTTATTCCCCTGCTCGGTAGTTTCGTTGCAGTTTCTTTTATACGTTTTCTAGGACCAGAAGTAACAATGACCTCCGGTAATAATATTTGCTTTTCTTTTATTTTACTCATTTGTTGCATATTTTTCTATCGTTTTTTTGGTTCTCGCTGGGTCTAAAAAACTTTTAATTATTCTTAAATTTTTAACGATCCTTCTAATAGCTTTATTCTTTACATATCTTCGCCTTTACGTGATCTCTCACGTATTTTGTGCTTTTTCTGGTATTTATTGTTATGTTTCGAGTGGGGAAGTCGTGACCCACTCCGGACCATCATCCCTGTGGATTGAGGATTCCCGAGAAATCGATCTTTTATTAGATAACTCCATATCTAGTTCTAATTCGGCGGCAGAAAATGCAGCCATCCAAGCTAATGCTCAAGTAGATGAGACTTATCTTTTTGAGCGCATAAGCTCTCTTGAAGCTCTCGTCGGTTATGGACTCCCACCGCAACAAAATCCGGGTGAATACGCAAATTTAGTTCGAGGCATTCTAGGGGGTTCGGTCAATTTTCAGCATTATCAGAGCAATCTAATAAATGAATTATATTGTGTTGATATGATGTTTATTAAATTGAGCATACAAGATTCGATATATCATCTTATACTTTTCGATCCGAACATTGAGGTTATACTACAAAACTACCCCAATCAGGATAATAATATTCGTGAGGCTATCTACGATTTTATGGAGAGCCGATTAAACGATGATCACAATATTAATATTCTAGAAGCGCGTAACAGCGTACAAAAGATGGTGCTGGAGGGCATACTAAGGGGTGATTTGCATAATCTTCAACTCCATGGGAGGGAATCCGAGTTATATCTCCAATTCCGCGCTGAATTCAGCAATGAAGCGTTACGGCGCTTACTCAACTTACCGCTCCTATAACTATCCTATCTTCTGATGAGAGGCTCACTGCCTGAATTTAGGAGTTAACCCGATCGAGATCAGATGATGCAAGGATCGGATTTGAGAAACTTTCTGGCAATTCGCCTCTTTCTTTCTTTTCTTCTCTATTAGCTTCTTTCTTCCAACGTCCAACGGAGGTCACTTCGCTCGCCTAAGAAGGAGCTGTGGGACTTTTTGGATCAATTGCTGAGGAGCAGACGATCTTGGCTTAGAGAGATGCGCCTTTTAGCTTGTTCTCGCTTTTTTTCTTGCTCTGGTTGAGGTAACCTCACCGCTTCAATTGGGCTATGTTCCACTACAGTTTCCACCATATTATCGACCAAGCAAGATTGAATCCCGACCGCATTCGGGATCGGGCTCAGGTCAGTCAATAGCGCATAGCTAGGATGAATGACCCTCCATACATACATAGCCCGTCATGTCCTACTTTCTTCATGATAGGAAAGGAAAGGGAAAGGGCTTTCCAAATACCAGTCAAAAACAGGGCTAAAAATCTGACTAGAGTCAGTGGTACCCACGTGCGTGCTTCTGTGCTTGTAGTAGGGTGGACTCCCCTATGCATCTGGTCTCACACGGGTGCATTTCCCGGACTGATGCATCCAGTCGCTTCACTCATGTGAGTAGGTGAGACATCAGGGTGAGTTGGAACTAGACTCTTCTGATGCGCGTTCCTTCTTCGAACCTTTTGGTATGTATTGCCCCCTAACTATAGATCAGATCCACCGGACGAGAAACTAAATTCCGCACTGCTGCTGAGTCGTCGGACTTATCCACCAAGGGATTCGTGGGATTTTAGTTTGTGGATTGCGTTGGGGGAAATCTACCAAAGCTAGGCAGATAGATAGACTCCTTTCCCGCTGCTAAGGGAGAGCAAGAAAGAAAATAAAATGATTGTTTTTTAACCAGCGCCCCCTTTTGGGTATGCGGGTACTAAGAGTCCTCTCACTACCAACCAGCAGACATCATCTGGCTGGGTCTTGCCGGTATCAACAACGAGAAAAAACAAGCAGAAACAGCAACTCACTATGGCTCTTGGCCCAAACAACGTCCTAGGCGTAGGGGAGATCGGAGCAACAGGGAACGCCTAGACGACAACGCCCGTCCTGGGCTGCAGTAAGTAGATCGAGAGGTCGTTCCGCCCCTTGTCCCCGAAGATGGGTAATATGTTCTCATACAATGTTGCTCCAATCTGACCTAGCTGGCGAGCGATCCCAGTTCGCGGCAGAGAACAAGACAGCAAGCGAGCGTACCTTTGTTCGCTTCTTCTCCACCAAGCACGGAAGTTTAAGGATAACTGTAGGTCGGTGGCTACCTAAGGAAACTCCGATTCGATCCGCCCCCCGGCTGGGAGGCATCTACCTCATCCCGATCACAAGGAGAGGTTCACCATGATGGGGGGTACTTTTTTCTTTTTTCCGTTCCGGAAAGAATGAAATGCATAGGGGACCATCCTTTTTTCTTTTTTTGCGGCATGCTCCTCAGATTTACGGATTCGCAGGGGGCCTCAGGCCCTACTTAGTTGACTGACAATGACAAAGGCTTGCGAAACTAAGTAGCGCCTTTTGAATTGAATCTTAACTTAAGTAGTCTATCAGTGTGCGAAGCGGCTTTGCCCCTTTTCAGTAGGGGAGCGAAAGGTTAGACCTTAGAAAGTCAGCGAACAGCGGTTCTTCTATGTAGGTATGGCGTTCCCCCTTGACTCTCCTAACGTCGAGCTAAGTGACTTCGTAACCTTTGCGTAGCGTAGTAGAATGAAGGCTACGCACCGACGCTCTCTTATCGATTCTATTAGCCTAAGCGTCTTCGCTAACTCGCTCGCCTACTATAGTATAGTATAGTATAGTATAGTATAGCCCCTACTATAATTGTATAGTAGGGTAGGCTAGGCTAACTCAGCCGCTTACTTCTATTCTTTGAATTCCGTTCCAGCAAGAAAACGCCTTACGGGAACCTTACGGGAATCAAGGGCTTATCAAAAAAGCGGGCGGAAATCAAAGAAAATTGATCTAGTTGCGTTAGCACACTTTTTCAACAAACAACTATTAGTAACTAATAGTTTTAACGCCTTACGGGAACCTTACGGGAATCAAGGGCTTATATATCACTCTAAAAACAAGCGCAAGCGCGCTAGCAAGAAAACGCACACTTTTGAAACTACAACTACTACAAGGCGCTAACGCCTTACGGCTTTCGCGCTCAGCAAGAAAACGGATGCGCGTTGCTAACGCCTTACGGCTGGCTTTCGCGCTAGCGCGCTCGTCCGTTGCTTGTTTGCTTGTTCCAAACCTTTTCCTTTTTTAATAACCCATTCTCATTATCTTTCATAAGTCAAGTAGGCGAACCTATAGGTCCTTAGTAGCGTTGACAAAGAAGAACAGCCGGTAAAAAGACAGCGAATCTTTTTATTTATCTCTTTCTATGATTTTATATTATTACATATAGGCCAGCTTGACAAGCTACCCTTCCTCTGGATCTGAGGTGCGAAGATAAACATCTCTTTTTTATGACTTCCACTTCTCGATCCCGGCCCGGAAAAGTGACCGACCAGGGCCCTATTGATGAATGAAAGAAAGGGTTTATGAGCCCTCTAGCCCTGTAAGCCCACACCTGTGTAGAGTAGATCGTTCAACACCTACGGCACAAACCCATTTTTTACCCATTGGTCCTAGTATCATAGGCGACCGAACGGCCGCCCCCCCTAATTACTAGACCGACCTGCTGTAATAATTCCATAAACACCTAGCGAAGATATGGCAAACAAATAAAGTAGCCCTATGTTCGAATCTGACAATACCATACCATAATCAAAAGGTACAACGGCCCGAGCGACCAGACTTAACATAAATGTAGCCACTGGAGCCATTCTAAAAAGGGAGAAATTTGCACTACTTGGTGAAATAGGTTCTTTTAGAATCAATTTCGAACCATCTGCTAGAGGTTGTAACAATCCGAACGATCCCACTACATCAGGACCCTTTCGACGTTGCACAAAAGCCATTACTTTACGTTCAGCTAGCACTAAAAAGGCTACTCCTAGTAGAAGTGGTAGAATTATTCCAAGTATTTCCGCTGGAACAGCTATGTACGTTTTCGATTTTCTATTCACTCATGATCTGGCCTGGTCGACCCGATCATGATATTTCACTCATGATCTGGCCTGGTCGACCCAATCATGATATTGAAGGATGGGACCTTTTCTCGAAAAACTCCGGATCCCGAGAAGAGTGGAAGATGGTGCAACATCGAATCCTGTTACGTTACTTCGAATGGAATCTGAGCCCGCCTCACTTGACTGAGCATAAGCGAAGTCAAGGGATTTCCTTCTAACTAGTGGCTGAGAGTAAGCAAGCTACCTTCATTCAACAGATTTGTGGTTGAGTCAGCTCCGAAAACGATGATCAAGTCGCGCTACAACTCAATATTATTAAATCGCTTCGCCCTTTTATTTTAGGGAGAAAGATAGTTATTTACTACTACTACTAACTAAGATAATAAAGAACTACTCTAATAAAGCCCTTACGGGAGAGAGTCTCACCTGCGCCTTGACCTATAAGCAACCTTTACGTTGCTAACTTGAAGTATGCTTCTTCTCAAGTAGTGTAGTCACTTGACTAAGCCCCGTTTGCGTAGTAGTTTGCAGGACGCCGGCCGAGATGGAGCTGGGAGCCAACCTAGACTTTCCTGGGGCTTGCCTTGCCCCAACATCTAAATAAAGAGCGGGCGCCGAAAAGGAACCGGCCCAGCCTCTTCAAGAAAGCTTTGCTTGGTAGGCGCTGCCTACTTACTCGGACAATGCTCTAAACACTAAAGTTTGCAGTTCCGCCCCCTTCTCCCATGCTGAGTCACAGGCAGCGTCTCGGAAAGCACGGACGAGCCACATGCAGGGAAACTTGCACGTGTGGTTCTGGCCGGGGACCCCGGTATACTGTACTAATATGTGTAGGTCCCCGTAATTCGAGTGAGATTGTCATGGCGCAAAAGCAGATATGGTCCGGTATTCCCTTGTTCCCCGTATTGGTTATGTTCCTCATTCCTCGTCTAGCAGAAACTAATCGAGCTCCGTCTGATCTCCCAGAAGCGGAAGCTGAATCAGTTGCAGGCTATAATGTAGAATATGCGCGGGATGCGATCCTTAATAGTTCACTGTTGGCGGAAGCCAATGTCCCGGGGTCCCGGGGACTCATTCTGACTGAAACAAGGGGTGGGTCTTTACCAACTTCCAAATCCAAGATTTTTTGGAAGCCTGCCTATCACGTAAAGCGTGACTCCACTACATGTGACTGAAAGCTCCACTCCACTATCATGCAGTAGCGCTA